AGAGTGGCTGAATAATAGGCGGTAGATTGTAAGTCTATTTATAAGTTATATACTTCTCTGTTAGTAGATGTAGGCTTGGTAGTTTATTTTAAGACGTTAGATTGCAAATCTGAAGATGTAGGTTGAATACTTAAGCTTAAGATTTAAAAGGGTTGGACTTTTTTTTGCACCTTTGAAGGGTGTGAGTTTATATAACTTAAAATCTTAGAATAGCACGAAAATAGATGGTGTTAGTAGAATAAATAAGTTGACGAATAGTATGAGAGGTGTATGCGTTGCCTGATATGCGTCTGGTCATCAAAGTTTCTTCTTGGTTGATACCAGGAGTAGTGAAAGGATCGAGAGGCGAATGTAGTAGTAGAGTGTAATAAGTGTTGAGATGATTAACACGAATAGTAAGAGGTAGAGCTTTGAGTTTGATAAAGACTCGATTAAAATTCATTTCGGAATGAATCCCGAGAAGGGCGGTAAACCCCCTAAGGAGAGTAAGGAAAATGATCTAATTATTGGAGTATAATTTCACGGGGGTTTCTGTATTATAAGTTGATTAAAATGGAAGCATTGTTGGTTGTTGAATAACATAGCTACAGAGGTCGAGATAACTACGTAGAATCCAAAGTACATTATTCAAGATGGTTCCCCCAGGGATATCGCTGCAAGCATTCACCCGATGTGATTAATTGATGAAAAAGCTAAGATTTTTCGTAGTGAGGTTTGATTCAAGCCACCTAAAGAACCGACCACAGCTGATAGTATCGCGGAGCATGTGATAATTAGTAATGATTGCCTTGTTATTATGTGAGAGATTAGTAATATAGGGGCTACTTTTTGGATGGTTATTAAGACGATTACTTGGGGTCAATTTAATCCCTCTATAATTGCTGGGAATCAGAAGTGGAATGGCGCGGCTCCTAGTTTTAGTAAAAGGGCTATTAATATTATAAAACTAAATAAGGCGGTTGTTAGTGAAAGTGATGCACCTAAAATAACTAGAGCTGACCCCAAAGCTTGGACTAAGAAATACTTAAGGGCAGCTTCTGAAGGATATTGGTTTTGCTTCTCAATAATTAAAGGGATGAACGATATTAGATTTAATTCTAATCCAATCCAAGCTGTGAACCAGGATGGGGCAGACACTGCGACTACAATTCCCATGGTTAGTAAAAAGAGGAAGAGGACTCGTTGGGAGGAAAATAACATTAAAAAGAGTGAGAGTTTTGCTCACATTAATGGGGTATGAACCCACTAGCTTATAATTAGCTTATCTTTTGTTAGTTTGCGCGTTAGTGTAAAGTGCACTAGGATTTTTGGTATCCTGAGAATTGGTGAGAGTCCATTGTGCGTAATATGAGTAGGGTGGGCTACATAAGTTGTCCTATCAAAACAAACCTTTTCTCAGGCATCATATCGGTTAAAGTGTAGTGTTATTATAGTCATGAATAAATATTAAGTTGGAAGTTGTATTAATTTAAGAAATTTTTAATTATTTTTTGGGGGGGGGGGGCGCCTAAATGCGCGTTTGGTCTATATATATACAATGCTTTACTTATAAATGGATTTAACTTTATAATGGTCAATTAGGTACTTATATATACATTAAATGGGTATAAGTTATGAAGTCATTATATTGGGATCAAGCCCTCACCTGATTCCTTCTCCCCCCTAGGGTCGGGAGAGAAGGAATTGAAGGGCTTGATCTACTAAGATAACGGATTTTTGATGGGGCGAGATAAATCTTTTCTGTTTGTGGCCTTAGAATTAAGTGTTTTGTGAAACTATGTTAGTCTTGGGGGTTAGACTACCCCTTTGGTTCTATATTTTTTTTTGTTGTTTTATATACATAGTCGTAGACAAAACGGTAGAATCTGAATTACATTTAATTAAATGTATATATATGTGCCCAATACTTGGGTTGGAGAATGCCTTAAAATTTTCTTGGTAGTTTAAGGCAAAAATGGGATTTCCTCTTAGTGTGTGGGACAAGCTCACTAAACAGTGTGTTTCGAGGATCGGGCAAAAGTTGTTATTGGCATTGTCTTGAGTTTGTTAATTCTTCTTATCTTATGGTAGCAGTGTAATTAATGGTAAACTAGTTTAAGTGTCAGCTGAATCTAAGAAAAGCTCCTTTCGATTGTTAATCTTCTTAAATTAGTAACTAATTCAGAAAAATTTGGTTCAATTTGTGTGAAGATTTCCATCTACTAGGATAAGTTTGATTCTTGCTTGCAGTTTTTCTTGTTGCTTGCGTTTGTACAATACATGCAAGTTTTTGTTGGAGTGGTGGTAGAGCTTTTTGATAGGGTTCTATTTGATGTGTGAGAGCCTGGCGATGGTAACTTGGTACGCAGTATTAAGAATTTGTTTATTAAAGTAATTTAGAATAAGTAAGACGATTTAGGTCTGGTTAAAATTTGTGCCAGCAGCCGCGGTTATACTTAGGGGTCAAATAAGAATAGGTAGGTTTGGGTAGTTAATTTGTCAGGATTGTTGTGAAGTTAGTTTAGTTTTGTCAAAGAGTGAAATCTAGTGGGTAAAACGCTAACTTAATTTTTCAATGATCGATTGTGAGGCTACAAAAGTTCAGGGATAAACCAGGATTAGATACCCTGTTATACTGTGACGAAATTTAACTTAAACCTGAGTAATAATAATTAATCATTTTGAAATTCAAAGAATTTGGCGGTGTCTTAGTCTAGTTAGAGGAACCTGTTTTATAAGCGATATACCACGTAGGATCTTCCTTTCTCTTGTGTTAGTTAGTATACCTTCATTATTAGATAATTTTATTGGTAGAAATTATTGTAATAAGCGTTAGCTTAGTATATTAGATCACGGTGCTGCTAATGAGAAAGTAAAAATGGGTTACAATAAATATTAATTTATAACGAAATTAAAAAAGAACTTTTTTAACGAAGGAGGATTTAATTGTAACTAAAGTTTAATAAGCTTTAGTGGTAGTAGCTCTAGGATGTGTACATATTGCCCGTCGCTTTCATCATAAAGATGAAATAAGTCGTAACACAGTAGGCGTACTGGAAAGTGCGCCTAGAAATAAAGTAAAGCTTTTTAGTCAAGCGTTTCACTTACGTTGAAAAGATTTACCGTGCAAGTCGGTTTGCTTTAAATAAGCACTTGTTGTTTTTTTTCGTGTTCACGAGTGAAGTAATATTAGAAATAACTTTGAAATTTAGTTGAGTAGTATCATTTGGAAACTTTTGTGTGTGACTTTAGCTGACAAGTATTGTGAAAGAAAGTTGAAATAATTTGAAAATTTAATGGTGGGAAAGTAAAAATTAGTGTGTGTACCTTGTGTATCAGGGATCACTAAAATAAATTAACAAATTTAATGGTCCCGAAAGAGAAATAGCTAAAAATAAATGTTTGTTTTGGTTGTAAACAGATTTATAATTTTTTTTTAGTGATGAGATATCAACCGGGTTCTCTTATATCTGGTTTCCTAAGAAGCGAATTTAATTCGATGGTTCCTCTGAAGATGGGGAGGTAGTAACTGCGGGAGGGAAAAGCTTTTCGTGGGGTGTAGGTAGCATGAATAGATAGGTAGTATACATTTGAGCTAGGCTTGAAAGTAGCCAAGTTTGTAAAGTGTTTAAACTAAAGCAAATTTTGATATTATTTTTATAGTTTCTGTTAGTTGTATTAGGAAATAATCTAAATCGTTTTTAGATTAGTTAAAATGGTGGTATTAGTATAGGGGTTTTTGGTTTAATTAAAATAAAATATAGGGCGGATTTTTAAAATTTATTGGTGTCTAAAAGGAACTCGGCAAATAAGTACTTTCGCCTGTTTATCAAAAACATGTCTTCTTGGTAATTTATATGAAGTCTAGCCTGCCCGTTGACATAAAGTTGAAAGGCCGCGGTATAATGACCGTGCGAAGGTAGCATAATGATTTGTTCTTTAATTGGGGACTGGTATGAAGGGTTGAGCGAAAAGTAAGCTGTCTCTTTTTCAAATCTTGAATTTAACATTTAAGTGAAAAGGCTTAAATAAGTTAGGGGGACGATAAGACCCTATAAATCTTAGATTTTTTTCATAGTTAGCTTGAAGTTTGTTGTAATAATTTAAGTTAACTATGAAAAAAATTTTGTTGGGGCGACAGGAGTATAAAAGTAACTGCTTTAGATTTTTATTTGATTATATTCAGCTTGATGGATTTAGCGACCCCATTTAAGGGTATTAGAATAAGTTACTTTAGGGATAACAGCGTAATCTTTTCTGAGAGTCCATATCGAAGAAAAGGGTTGCGACCTCGATGTTGAATTAAAGATCCTCCACGGTGCAGGAGTTGTGGCAGGAGGTCTGTTCGACCTTTAAATCTTTACATGATTTGAGTTCAGACCGGCGTGAGCCAGGTCGGTTTCTATCTCTTATATATATGTGAAACTATCTTAGTACGAAAGGATTAGGTAGTTGGGAGAGTCCCAATAATTTTATGGATATTACTTTGGCAGAATGTATGCGTTAGATTTAGGATCTAATTATATAGGGCTTAGGATCTATAGGTAATAACCTTTGTTTTGAAATTAAATCTTCTGTTAAAAGGTGTAGAGTGGGTTGTGATGTTTGTCGTAATATTAGTTAATTATTTAGTTCTTGTTGTTTGTGTTTTAGTTGGAGTGGCTTTTGTAACTTTGCTAGAGCGAAAGATTCTAGGGTATATTCAAATTCGTAAGGGCCCCAATAAGGTTGGGTTTCTGGGTATCTTACAACCTTTTTCCGATGCTGTCAAGTTATTTAGGAAAGAACAAACATTTCCCACTTTGTCAAATTTTTTTGTCTACTATGTATCGCCGGTTTTTAGGTTGTTTGTCTCATTAGTTGTTTGGTTAGTGCTACCTTATGAGTTTGGTTTAATAAACTTTAGGATAGGAGTTCTGTTTTTTTTGTGTTGTCTTACGCTGGGTGTGTATTCTGTAATGAGGGCTGGATGATCTTCGAATAGTAAATATTCTTTGTTGGGTAGGCTGCGAGCGGTTGCTCAAACCATTTCATATGAGGTGAGCTTGGCTTTAATCTTATTGAGTTTTCTTTTCTTGGTTGAGAGTTTTAATTTTGAGTTTTTTAGTTTATACCAGGAAAGAGTGTGATTATTGTGGTTTACTCTGCCTTTGAGATTGATTTGGTTTGCTTCTTGTTTGGCCGAAACTAATCGAACTCCTTTTGATTTTGCGGAGGGTGAGTCCGAGTTGGTGTCTGGCTTTAATACCGAGTATAGTGGGGGTGGCTTTGCTCTGATTTTTATAGCCGAGTATGCTAGGATTCTTTTCATAAGAATGTTGTTTAGAATAATATTCTTAGGGGGTTCGTTTTTAAGCTTTTTATATTATCTTAAGTTGGTAGGTGTGGCTTTTGCGTTTATTTGGGTACGGGGGACTTTACCTCGTTTGCGCTATGATAAGCTGATGTATTTAGCGTGAAAAAGGTTTTTACCAGTGTCCTTGAATTACTTGATTTTTTTCATGGGTGTAAAGGTATTATGTTTTTGCTTGTTTATCCTTTAATTCGTAATTAATATGATACATGGTAAATAGTGCGGTTAATAAGAACTTTGTTTCTTTTTTAGTGTTTTCAAAACACTTGTTTTATATAAACTAATTAACCAGTTTAGTAACCAGTCTCAGGCAAGGAGGATTATTGGGTTAATAATATAATATGAAAAGTAAAGTACAGTCAGCACTTGGCCCGTAATTACGTACGGGTCTTCTACAGGCCGTGCTCCAATTCAGGTAAGTAGGATTACAATTGAAACTAGCGACCAGAATATGAATTGATTAACAGGATAAAAAGTAAGTCTTCGGAATTTTGAGAAATGTGTGAATGGGAGAATTATTAAGATTATTACTGATATCACTAGTGCAGTTACACCTCCTAGTTTGTTTGGAATTGATCGTAGGATAGCGTATGCAAATAAGAAATATCATTCTGGTTGGATATGGGCCGGTGTGGATAGGGGGTTTGCTGGGATGAAGTTGTCGGGGTCCCCTAGTAAATACGGGTCTAGTAGGGTTAGTAAAACTAGAGTAGCTAATATCACTATAAATCCAACAATATCTTTAAATGAGAAATAAGGGTGGAATGGGACTTTATCAGGTTGTCTTGAGATACCAAGTGGGTTGTTTGACCCAGTTTGATGTAGGAACAAAATATGTACAGCAGACATGGCTGAGACGATAAAGGGTAGTACGAAGTGGAAAGTGAAAAATCGTGTCAAGGTTGCGTTATCTACAGCAAAACCACCTCAAATTCATTGCACTAAATCAGTTCCGATATAAGGGATAGCTGAGAATAAATTGGTAATAACCGTTGCTCCTCAAAAAGATATTTGACCTCATGGTAAGACATACCCTAAAAAAGCTGTGGCCATTACTATGAATAAAATCACTACCCCTACTATTCAAACATGGTGGAATGTGTATGAGCCGTAATAAATACCTCGTCCAATGTGTAAATAAAGGCAGAGAAAAAAGAAAGATGCCCCATTTGCATGAAGTGTGCGTAGGAGTCACCCATAATTTACATCTCGGCAAATGTGTGCTACTCTGGAGAATGCTAGGTCAATATGGGCAGTGTAATGTATAGCTAAAAAAAGTCCTGTTGCAATCTGGATAATTAAACATAAGCCAAGAAGTGACCCGAAGTTTCAGAATACGGAAATATTAATTGGAATCGGCATGTCCACTAGCGCCCCATTTAAAATTTTAAACAGGGGATGTCTTTTTCGGATTGGTCTTGTCATTATTTTGAGAATCGTAAAGGACCGTAAAATACTGAAGTTACGTTTACGACCACGATTAAAGTGAGCAATAAATACAGGATAATAAATAGCGTTAAAATAGTTGTTGGCGAATTGTAGATAAAATAAATAAAGTTGGATGTTAGATCTGCATGGTTTTTGGTTACTTCAAGTGAGTTAGCGATAGCGTTAATCCGTGGAGTAATTATAGGGTCTAGAAATATTATGATGCCTGAGAGCGCTAGAGTGGTCCTAAAAATAAAGATTAGGGAAGTTAGTGAGACTTTAAAAGCTTCATTAGAGGCCAAGGACGCAACGTAAATGAATAATACTAATATCCCACCTAAAAAAATTAGAAATAAAATATAAGAGAATCAAAAAGAAGTTAGGATTAAACCCGAGGATAGAGATACCAGGGTGGTCTGGATTAATAAAGTTACTCCTGCCGATAGCGGGTGGCTTAATCGGGTAAATAACAAAGATAAAAAAAAATTATAAGGTAGTAAAAAAGTAAGGATATCAGGAAATAGTTTAATAAAAATAGTAGTTTTGGGGACTGAAGAAAGGATGTTAGTCTTTTTCCTGATGTTTTAAGAAATAATTTTCATTATCGGTTTACAAGACCGAAGTTTTTAATTTAAACTATTAAAACTAATGGTAATTTTGAATTTATTGAGGATCTTGGTTCCTTTGGTAATAGTTTTTTGTGGTCTGTGGGTGTTTACTTCTAAGTGTAAACATTTGCTAAATACGTTGCTGAGCTTGGAGTTTATTATGTTGGGGATTTTTTTTGTGTTAAGAAGGACTTTATCCTTCTTAGGAAATGAGGTTTATTTTATTTTATTCTTTTTGTCTATGGTAGCTTGTGAGGGAGCTTTGGGCTTGTCCCTATTAGTTTCTATTGTTCGAACCCATGGGAATGATTACTATAATAGGTTTAGTGTCTTACAATGTTAAAATTTTTGTTTTTGAATATCCTATTAATAAGTTTTATCAGGAGTTGGGAGATCGTGCAAGTTCTTATATTCGTCTTTTGTTTTGTTATCATAATAAGTTGAAATGGTAATTTTTCTTTTTTCAATCTAGGTTGCGGCCTTGGTGTTGATTGCTTGAGGTATGTTCTAATCTTATTAAGATCTTGAATTTTAGCTCTAATAATTTGCTCTAGCCAAAAAGTGATAAAGACAGGATATTTCAGGGGCGGTTTTTTGTCTGTGAATTTGTTTTTAATGTCGGCTTTACTTATAGCGTTCTCTTCAATGAACTATTTGTTGTTTTATATTAGTTTTGAGAGGAGTTTAATTCCTACTCTTATTTTAATTTTAGGTTGGGGATACCAACCTGAGCGCATTCAGGCCGGCATTTATATGTTGTTTTATACTTTGTTAGCTTCTATGCCTTTGTTGGTTTGTTTGCTGTCACTGTATAATTCTAACGGGTCTTTGACTATGGGAATTACTCCTGGCGTTTTGTCTGATAGGTTTTCAAGTATTTTGTGATATATATCTGCCGTTCTTGCTTTTGTTGTGAAGTTGCCCATATATATGTTCCATTTGTGGCTACCAAAAGCCCATGTTGAGGCTCCTGTAGCTGGTTCTATGATTTTAGCGGGGGTTTTATTGAAATTAGGGGGCTACGGTATCATCCGAATCCTTTGCCTATTTCCCAGGTTAAATAAAAAGTTGGTCTGAGTTTGAGTGTGCATTGGTCTCGTTGGCGGCGCGATTGTAAGTTTAATATGTTTGCGCCAGGTTGATGTAAAATCTTTAATTGCTTATTCTTCAGTGGCTCACATAGGTTTAGTTCTTTGTGGTTTAATGACTTCTGGGTGGTGAGGTGTAAACGGTGCTGTAGTTGTAATGGTTGGCCATGGTCTTTGTTCTTCTGGGTTGTTTTGTATCGCTAACATGGTGTATGAGCGTATTGGGAGACGTAGGATGTTAATTGGGAAGGGTCTATTGAGATTTATACCTAGGATAGGCTTGTGGTGATTTTTGCTAAGGATTAGTAACATGGCTGCCCCGCCCTCTTTAAATCTTTTAGGGGAGATCCAACTAATTTCAAGGTTGGTCGGATGGAGAAACTTAAGTATGATTGCCATTTCTGCCTTGTCGTTTTTTAGGGCCAGGTATACTGTATATATGTATAGGCTAAGGCAGCACGGTGTGTATTATAGGCCACTATTTTCTTGCAGGTCGGGGAAGGTACGAGAATATATGATTTTAATGTTGCATTGACTTCCCTTAAATTTTTTGATTTTGAAAACTGGCTTAATCTTTTACTTGTTTTGTTTAAGTAGTTTAAGTAGTTTAAGTAAAATGTTGGTTTGTGGGACCGAAGATATAAATGAATTATCTTGAACCATGATTTGAAAGATTTCTATACACTTAACTAGGATAGTATTCCTTCTTCTTTTGTCTATTGTTTGTAGCTTTAGTTCTGTGTTGATAATAAGAATAAATGTGAGTTGTGTAATTGAGTGGGAGTTTTGTTTTGTTAATAGTTGCTCTATAGTTATGAGGTTGATCTTCGATTGAATTTCATTATTATTTTCTAGTTTCGTGTTGCTTATTTCTTCGATAGTGTTGTTTTACAGGGGCGGCTATATAGGGGGTGATAAAAGTTTTAATCGATTTATGTACTTAGTCCTTGCTTTTGTGCTATCCATAATATTGCTGATTGTTAGACCTAATTTAGTTAGAATTTTGCTTGGTTGAGATGGGCTAGGTTTAGTTTCTTACGCTCTGGTAATTTATTATCAAAATGAAAAATCAGCTAATTCTGGGATGTTAACCGTGCTATCGAATCGTGTGGGAGATGTGGCTATATTGTTGAGAATTGGTTTAATATTAACTTTAGGGGGCTGGAATTTTGTTTTTTATTGCCCACATATGGAGGATAGGTCTATAGTGTTACTTAAGAGCTTAGTAGTCATTGCCGGTATAACCAAGAGGGCCCAGATCCCATTTTCGGCCTGATTACCAGCTGCTATAGCGGCCCCAACCCCGGTGTCCGCATTAGTTCATTCTTCAACGCTTGTGACTGCTGGGGTGTATTTGTTAATCCGTTTCAGCCCGTCTTTAGTCGATTCTTCTGTTTCATCCTTTCTTTTAATTATTTCTTGTCTTACAATATTTATGGCTGGGTTGGGGGCTAACTTTGAGTATGATTTAAAAAAAATTATTGCTTTGTCCACTCTAAGTCAGTTGGGTGTTATAATGAGAATTTTGTCTCTTGGGGCCCAGGACTTAGCTTTTTTTCACCTACTTACACATGCTTTATTCAAAGCTCTACTGTTTATGTGTGCGGGAGTTATTATTCATAACGTTAAGGACTATCAAGATATTCGTCATATGGGTGGTTTGGTAAAAAGAATACCCCTAACCATGTCAATAATGACTTTATCAAATTTAGCCCTATGTGGTATGCCTTTTATGGCTGGGTTTTATTCCAAAGATTTGGTTTTAGAAGTGGCTTTCATGAGTAATATTAACCTGATTGCATTTTTATTATATGGTTTGGCAACAGGGCTTACTGTTTGTTATACTTTCCGTTTAATTTTCTATAGTATTAGGGGGGATTATAATGTTGGTAGGTTAAGCTCCATTAGCGATTCTTCTATTTTAATGACCAGCCCGATATTGGTATTAAGAATTGGGGCTGTGGTGGGGGGTGCTTCGTTATCTTGAACTCTATTCCCTGAAAGGTATATGATTTGCTTAAGTTTTTGATTAAAGTCTTTAGTAATGGTTGTTAGCTTGTTAGGTGGTTTGGTTGGGTATGTTTTAAATATTATAAACGTTAATTATAGTCTTAAGTCCACCGTTAATTTTCCTGTGGTCTGCTTTGCCGGTTCGATGTGGTTCTTACCTCATCTGTCTGGATTTATAACGTCTAATTATAGGCTAAAAGTGGGAAATTATTTTGAAAAAAGATTTGATAGGGGTTGGTTTGAGCACATAGGGGGCCAAGGAGCTTATGGGCTTATAATTGAAAAGTCTACATATCTAGAGATATGTCAAAATAAAACTTTAAAAATTTGCTTGAAAACTTTAGTAGTTTGGGTAGTAGTTTTACTTTTATTGGTAAAGTACTCATATAATTTAAGTTTAAAATTTTACATTGAAGCTGTAAATATGGCAAGTTGCCCGTGAGTGTATTTTTAGAAGAGTCGCCATAATCTTCATTTTTACGATGAAAACGTAATGTGTTATATTACACTATAAAAAGGGGGTATAAACGGAGTTTAACCGCTTTGAAAATAAGTTAGAAGCTTTTTTCATTACTCAATACCTCCTTGATAGGAAATAACTTCAGTTCTATCATTAACAGTGATAAGCCTCTTTTTGGCTTCTATCAATAAATTAGAGGTTAAATATAACCAAGGCTTAGGCCGAAACTAAGAGCAAATGTTCGCTTTCTAATTGAATAAGGCCGATTCGCGAGAATACCCTGTAAGTGCAAGTCACATGTCATGGTTGACTACAGCCCTAAGAAGACCAGTCTAAAGCTCCCTCGTGTCATTCAAAATACAATCCGAATAGCAAAATTAAAAGGAATGCCAGTCCTGTAGCTGTCCATCTAAAAATATTCGATAAGTTAATGATTAGAGTTAGTGGTAGAAGAAGTGTAATTTCTACATCAAAAGTAAGAAAAATAACCGCAATTAAAAAAAATCGAAGGGAGAAGGGAATGCGTGCAGATCTATGTGGATCAAACCCACATTCAAACGGAGATCTTTTTTCCCGGTCAATAATTGTTTTTTTGGAAATTAGCGAAGCAATAATTATAACAATTGAAGCCAGTAGAAACGTAATTAGTGTTGAGGTGAAAATTAAAAAGATTAACTTTCCCAAATGTATTGGACTTTTTGGTTGGAAGCCAAATGTACTTTTATACTAGAAAGATTAGCCACCTCATCAGTAGATGCAGATATATAAAAATAATCAAACAACGTCTACAAAGTGTCAGTATCAAGCAGCGGCTTCAAATCCGAAGTGGTGACCTGATGAAAAGTGGCATATATAGAGACGATATAGGCATACTGTCAAAAACGCCGTCCCAATGATTACATGTAGACCGTGGAATCCAGTTGCAACAAAGAAAGTAGAACCGTATACTGAGTCAGCGATAGTAAATGGGGCTTCAAAGTATTCTAAAGCTTGTAAACCAGTAAAATAAACCCCCAGTAAAACGGTTATTAGAAGTCTCTGGAATGCTTGGGAGTGGTTGGATTCAATGATAGAGTGGTGGGCTCATGTAACCGTAGCTCCGGATGATAATAAGATCGTGGTGTTTAGTAGGGGAATCTGGAATGGGTTAAATGGCTTAATCCCAGCAGGTGGCCATGAAATCCCAATTTCTACTGCGGGTGCTAATCTTCTATGGAAGAAAGCCCAAAAAAAAGAAAAGAAAAATAATACTTCCGATAAAATAAAAAGGATTATACCCCATCGTAAGCCCTTGCTAACGGCGACAGTGTGGAGTCCTTGGTATGTGGCTTCTCGAGTTACATCTCGTCACCATTGGATCATTGTTAGTAAAGTTGCAATTACTCCTAGTATTAATAAATTAATGTTAAATTCGTGGAATCATTTTACTAATCCAGTAGTTAGTATTATAGCTCTAATTGATCCTGTGAGAGGTCATGGTCTTGCGTTTACTAGGTGGTATGGGTGGAATCCGTGAGAAAGTGACATTAGTTAACTTCTCTTATATATAGGGTGCTTAATACAGTGAACACATAGGATTGAATTACCGCAACGGCGGATTCTAGCAATAATAGTAAAATTTGTGAGAAAATTAAAATTATTAGAATAGTACTTGATAGGATGGTTGGTCCAACTTGTCTGAGCAGGGTTAAAAGTAAGTGGCCTGCAATTATGTTTGCCGCCAGTCGCACAGCTAATGTCCCAGGTCGAATTAGATTTCTAATCGATTCAATAATTACCATGAATGGTATTAAAAGATTGGGGGTCCCCTGAGGCACCAAGTGGGCAAATATGTGTTGGGAGTGCTTCAACCACCCAAATAGCATTAAAGTTAACCAAATCGATATAGATAGAGATAGTGTCATAGCTAGGTGTCTAGATCTGGTAAAAATGTATGGAAAAAGTCCGAGGAAATTATTGAAGACGATTAGTGAGAATAGTGAGATGAATAGTAGAGTTACTCCTGGGTGTTTAGATGATAGTAGGGTTTTAAACTCTTTGTGTAAAGTTTCAACAATTTTAAATCAAATTAATAATCAGCGTGAAGGGGATGCCCAAAAAACGAACGGTAAAAAGAGTATGCCAATAAATGTGGAAATTCAGTTTAATGGTAAATTTATAATTCTCGAAGAAGGTTCAAAAACCGAAAATAGGCTAGTTATCATTTTCAGGATTTTTCTACTGATTTTGTTGGTATTGAGTCGGTTGTTATTTTTTGGGGGCAAAAAATAAAATAGTTTAAGATGGTAAAGCAGGCTAGTCTAATCAAAAATATAATAAACAGGTTAAGTCACAATATAGGTCTTATTTGTGGCACCAGAGAATATCCCGAAGATAACTTAAGCTTGACAAGCTTATATTATAAATTAACTAATTCCCTCACCCGAGGTGACGGGCACCATGATGGGTTTAAAAGACCCAGCTTTTATCGGCCATCGGGTGATGCTTCTCTTGAAGCGGAGATTCAAGCTAGAAAGTAGTCCACCGAAACGGCTTCCACTACGATAGGTATAAATCTATGGTTTGCACCACAGATTTCTGAACATTGGCCATAGAATAATCCAGGACGATTAATTATCAATCTGACTTGGTTTAGTCGACCAGGGATTGCGTCAGCTTTCACCCCTAACGCTGGAACTGTTCAAGAGTGGATAACGTCAGCTGCGGTCACCAATACTCGAATTTGAGTGTCCATAGGTAAAACTATTCGGTTATCAACATCTAAGAGACGGTAGTTAGGTAGATCTAGCTCATTTGTTGGAATTATGTAGGAGTCGAATTCAACCTGAAGGAAGTCGGAGTACTCATACCTTCAATACCATTGGTGCCCGATCGCCTTTACGGTTACTCTTGGTGAATTTACTTCATCTAGTAGGTATAATAGGCGCAGTGATGGTAGTGCAATAAAAATGAGGATAATAGCTGGTAATACGGTCCAGATTACTTCAATAGTTTGATTTTCTAGTAAGAACCGGTTGGTGAAGTAGTTTAAAAATAATGAGGACATTATATATCCTACGAACGTAATGATTATAACCAAGACTACTATGGCATGGTCGTGAAAAAAGATTAATTGTTCTATTAGAGGTGACGCCCTATCTTGAAAGCCTAAGTGCCTTCATGTTGCCATTGGTCCTAAAAGAAGATTCACTTCCTAACAGGAGCTTAAATCCTGCGCATCTTTCTGCCATTTTAGAAGATAGTAATAAGAGGAATTTCTATGTACCTATGGTCTGCAGGTGGAAGATTATGATATCATTCGATTGACGTAGGGAGGAATAATATAAATATAAGGGATCGCTTAGATATAAATCCTTCTCAGATAATAATGATAAATCCAAGTACTGCGATTAATGAGACAGTTGAGCCGATGGATGAGACTACATTTCAGGTTGTATATGCGTCTGGGTAATCCGAATATCGACGAGGTATCCCCCTTAAGCCCAAGAAGTATTGGGGGAAGAATGTAATATTTACTCCAATGAACATAGTAATAAAGTGGATTTTTAGTCACTTAGGGTTTAGTGATAGACCTGTGAATAAGGGGAATCAATGTGCGATCCCGGCGAAAATTCCAAATACTGCCCCTATTGATAGGACGTAGTGGAAGTGTGCTACTACGTAGTATGTGTCGTGGAAGATAATATCAATTGAGGAGTTTGCCAAAACAATCCCAGTTAGACCACCTACGGTGAATAGAAAAATAAATCCTAGTGCCCACATTAACGACGGGGTGAAGCGGATGCGTGTGCCATGTAAAGTTCCCAATCACCTGAATACCTTAATTCCGGTCGGCACAGCAATAATTATTGTAGCTGATGTGAAGTAGGCTCGAGTGTCTACGTCCATTCCAACGGTAAACATGTGGTGTGCTCATACTACGAAGCCCAGTACACCGATTGATAGTATTGCATAGATTATACCTAATGCTCCGAAGGATTCTTTTTTACCAGATTCTTGGCTAACAATGTGGGAGATTATACCAAATGCAGGGAGGATTAAAATATAAACCTCCGGGTGACCGAAAAATCAGAAGAGGTGTTGATATAGCACAGGGTCCCCACCCCCTGCTGGATCAAAAAATGAAGTATTTAAATTTCGATCCGTTAGTAGCATGGTAATTGCTCCTGCTAATACTGGCAGTGATAAGAGAAGTAGGATTGCTGTAATGAATACTGATCACACGAAAAGGGGCATACGGTCTATAGTTATCCCTGATGAGCGCATGTTAATAACCGTGGTTATAAAGTTAATTGCTCCTAGAATTGACGACACACCCGCCAAGTGTAGTGAGAAAATACCAAGGTCTACTGAGGCACCGGCGTGAGCGACAGCCGCAGCTAAAGGTGGGTAAACTGTCCAACCTGTTCCCACTCCCCTCTCCACTATCCCTCTAGCTAAGAGTAGGGTTAATGAGGGTGGTAGTAGCCAGAACCTTATATTATTTATTCGGGGAAAGGCCATGTCTGGGGCCCCTAATATAAGGGGAACTAGTCAGTTTCCAAATCCCCCAATCATAATAGGCATGACCATAAAGAAAATTATTACAAACGCGTGCGCTGTTACTACGACGTTGTAGATTTGATCATCCCCGATCAATCTACCTGGTTGTCCTAATTCAGCTCGAATAATCAATCTTAATGATGTTCCTACTATTCCAGCTCAAGCCCCTAAAATAAAATATAGGGTGCCAATGTCTTTATGGTTTGTTGAAAAAAATCATCGTTGCGTGAT